TTATCTATATGTATCAACATCCTACTACCCGTTTATTCTATAGATATATAGATATTTGGACTGGAGTTGACAAACAACCAATACCAATTTTATTGTTTCTTAGTTTAGATTATAAATTGAAATGGGGCGTGGCCAAGTGGTAAGGCAACGGGTTTTGGTCCCGCTATTCGGAGGTTCGAATCCTTCCGTCCCAGAGGATTTTTATGCTATTGCTATAGTATTCCTATTATTGCTATAGATAATGGAGTGGTCAGGAATAAATCAGTATTAATTTAAATATCTGTTCGAATCTCATTAACAAATGATCAAGTTCCATAACATATGTTTTATAACATATTTTTTTATGTTATCGAGCCAATGTATTTTTTTCTATTTAATTTTTTTAGGTATTTCGCGGTTGACTCTAATGAAAAATTGGAAATCTATGGAACGATTGAGGCAGGGATGATTTATCCTATTCCTTTTATTCACTTTATGACAAGATTTGATTATTGAAATATTACTCAACCCTATCCCTATGTTAAACAAAATACATATAAACATATAAAATGAGGAAATATTTAGCTTATATGGTATGTATCGTTCTATTTCAATGCAAATAATTTTTATATTTTTCTTTTCGTAATCAGATGAAAAGAATAAAGATTCAAATCTTTACTTATATCATTTTTTGATCCACTTGCGAAAAAAAAAATTGGATTATTTCTTCTTTATCTTTGATCTATTTATCTATTTTAAATCAGTGATGAGTCAAGGAAAGACTTATCGGATTAAACATGCTTCTTATTGGCGAATTTCCTTCAAAGAAGATAGTATTTATAAATAGGAAACTTTTTCAATTATAAATATTTTTTTTATAAAAACTTTATTAATATTAATGATTTTAATGATTTCTTGTCAGTTGAATCTTTGGTATTGAAAAAGTAGGAAATAGGCTAATCTATCCTATTTAGTCACTTGAAGATGCAGAGTCAATAAGTTATTCGTTTATATATTATATATAGTTATAATTATATCTTCTTTATACTTTCTATTATTTTGTATTATATAGATACTTTTTTTGTATGTTAAAATATATTTATGGATGTTAAAGATCTTGTCTTGCTAAGACTTTTTCATAAAAATCGTTCCACATACAGATATCACATCTTTTTTTTTATTTTAAAATAAGAAAATAAAAAGTCTAGATTACGATGTTTATGTACAACTGAACCAATGACTATTCATGATTCCATAATTGAATCAATTCCATACTGGTTCCAAATTAGAGGAATGTGATGGTAAAACTTCGTTTGAAACGATGTGGTAGAAAGCAACGTGCGACTTGAAGGACGCGATCCCTTGTGGATTTTTAGATCCATCATCTTATTTTCGATTTATCGAGGAATGAAGATGCTCTTGTCTCGACATCGTTTGTTCTGTTACACCCGAATCCTTTGTTTTTTTGTTGGGTTGTAAATAGTCTACGATGGAGCTCGAGTCGAAAAGTCGAAATCGAAAGGATTAATTAATTTCTGGGGGGCAAGGATCTAGGGTTAATGCCAATCAATCAATTGGAACAACTTCGTAAACGTATCTTCTATATATAATAATAATATAGAAATCAAAAGGATCCAATTTCAACAAGTTTTGTTTTTAAATTGGAAACTTGTTGTAATTGATCAAACTTTTTCGATTCAAAGTGTATTACGCGGGAATCAACTGTCCATCGGATTCTTTAATAGAAAGAAATAAAATTTCAAATATTTCCAATTCAAATGAAAGGGTATGTTGCTGCCATTTTGAAAGTATTAAGAAGCACCGAAGTAATGTCTAAACCCAATGATTTAAAATAAAGATTAAAGGATCCAAGAACAAGTAAACCCGTTTTAATTGTCTCGATAGTCTCAATAACTGGATCATCCAAATCTAATTTTAAACGAGACAAAAAAAGCGGGTAAAGACAACTCAATAAATGAAATTGACTAAAGAGAAGAATTTCCTTTTGAGCTATTTGAGAGTTATTCAACTTGAGTTATGAGTACGAATGGTTTCTTTGAAATTTTCAGGAAGGACAAAAAACGAATGAAATTAAAGTCTAATTGATTTTCTAGGTTCATTCGAATCAAATCATTTTTTCTCGAGCCGTACGAGGAGAAAACTTCCTATACGGTTCTAGGGGGGGTATTGTTCATCTACATCTATCCCAATGAGCCGTCTATCGAATCGTTGCAATTGATGTTCGATCCCGAAGAGAAGGAAAAGATCTTAGAAAAGTGGGGTTTTATGATCCAATGAAGAATCAAACTTATTTAAATGTTCCTGCTATTCTATACTTCCTTGAAAGGGGTGCTCAACCTACAGGAACTGTTCAGAATCTTTTAAAGAAAGCAGAACTTTTTAAAGAACTTCCGTCTAATTAAACAAAATTCAATTAAATTTAAAGAAATACCAAGGGGGGGTAGCGACTTATATATAACTTTGTATAATTTTTCTTTACTAGTTTTTTGGATCCCCCCCT